GGTTCATACAACTTTGCTCCTTTTTTCGTCGAACTGAAATGAAATAAAGTAAATAAAATAAATAGCTTTGATTCGCATTTTTCCCATTTACGTATTCCAACAAATGGATCAGATCAGCAGTGGGATTTTCATTTCTTTTTCACTCTTTTCAATATTTTTATTTTATGTATCAGAGTAATGGAATTAGGAATAGAGAATAGAATCTCTATCAAATAAGGGTCTTACTTTACAGTGAAAATAACTGTATCAATTGTTATTTTATTTAATACATTGTGGTCAGTAACATTGGTGAATTACCAGAAACGGAAAGAGAGGGATTCGAACCCTCGGTAAACAAAAGCCTACATAGCAGTTCCAATGCTACGCCTTGAACCACTCGGCCATCTTTCCTACATAATCTTATTATTGACCAGAAACCGAGTGAATAGTGAGTCATTCATATTATTTTATTGCAGTACAGGTACGACCGATCAATGAGTCCATAAGAATCAAAAATTCTTTTTTCATATTTATCAACAAGAATTTCTCTCATTAGCTAACCCATAGATCTATTACAAATCGATAAATCGTCCCATGGATTTTTCTATTCCCACTATATTGTATGTTGTATACATGTTATGCAAACAAAACGAATAGTTATAGTTTCTCTACTCTATTTGATTTTTATCATGGAATGATTATTCCATTCTTTTTTTTTTCTCTTTGTATCATAACCAAATGAAAACTTCTCAAATTATCAGAATCCATAGTCAAAAAAAGTGCTTGGTTATTCAACTTAGATAAAATAGTAATAATTCCGTGCATTGGTATACTTATTTCTAATAAATTAAATATTCAAAAAAAAAAGGTGGAAGGTTCATATCTTTTTTTTTTTTTTTAGAATTAGTTTGTTTTTATGTTATTTCGTATTGCAAAATTCCTTTGTTTGTGGGATTATTTTCCCGAGGGGTAATGAGAAGAATTAGGGAATGAATTACGAATTATGTCTAGATCTCGGATAAATGGAAATTTTATTGATAAGACCTCCTCAATTGTAGCCAATATCTTATTACGAATAATTCCGACAACTTCAGGAGAAAAAAAGGCATTTACCTATTACAGAGATGGTGCGATTTGATTCTTTTTTCTTTTTTTAGCCCTAAGTCTTATGAGAAAGGGACGTAGCTCGAGATAGAAAGAAACTCATTTTTGAAATAAACCCACGCTTGATGAAGGTGAAGTTTGGAAATAGAACAATTCCTTCTGTCGTGTATCCTCGATTGATGCAGCCTCAGATGCTTCAATTGTCGATTGATTTTAGTATTGAGCGAAAGGTTATACCTATAGGTTCTGTATTGCAGGGCAATCCTACTCCACTAGTACCAATAGGTGACATAGGGGAAGAAGTGCTACACCTAGGAATCAACAACACGAAAACTTTGTTTAAAATTACCCTTTTCCTTATTGATATTGGGAATAACAAGAATGGTTAGGACAACAAACACCCATCTCGCTTGTACTTTGGATACCCATATAACCATCAAAGATCGTTGAAGTGACTAATTCCTGGAAATAGTAGGCGTTGAGGACAAAGAAATTGTTGGAGTTACCATTTCTATATAGCACTAATAATGATTGGTGTTAAGTTAAGAAAAAAAAAAACTTCCTGCGGGAAGGCTGGCTATAGATTTCTTGTAAAAATATCAGCCCCTGTCAGTTCATAATAAAATAAGAATAGTTAAATTTGGATTCTATTTAGTACTATGCACAGAAGGGAGGAGCCGTATGAGATGAAAATCTCACGTACGGTTCTGGAACGGAGATTCTTTGAATAGAATGAACGACCGTAACGGATGTCAGCTCAATCCGAAGGAAATTATGCGGAAGCTTTACAGAATTATTATGAAGCTACGCGACCAGAGATTGATCCCTATGATCGAAGTTATATACTCTATAATATAGGACTTATACACACAAGCAACGGTGAACATACGAGGGCTTTGGAATATTATTTCCGGGCACTAGAGCGAAACCCATTCTTACCGCAAGCTTTTAATAATATGGCCGTGATCTGTCATTACGTGCGACTATCTCCACTATAGAAAGAAGAAAAAAAGATCAAATTGGCTAGTATAACTACTAGAAAAAAGGGCTTTCTACATATGCATCGTCCAAAGAAACGATTTTTATCAGCTGTAGTAAGGAAAGAGACTTCATGAGAACTAAAATAGGAAGAAATGGGTATGGCCCAAATACTATATTCTATGGATAAAAGATCGAATTGATAGAGAAAGCACCGTAAAGATCAATTAGCGAGCTATTGGGTCGATACAGTTAAGAACTGCTTACTTATGTCATGATATGGAAAAAGTTAGGAATCAACTTATGTAATAAAGTCGATCCACTAAGGTATAAGGTATTGAGCAGCGGTGTAGCATCAGATCCCAAAGATAGTAAGTTCTTTTTTCTTATGGAGGAAAGTCTTTTTCAAAGATTCTATAGAAATTTCATATATGAAACC